TGTTGGGGATGTGTACAAAATTTAGTGTTTTTGGTCCTGGGTTTGTGCTGTGTATAGTTTATTGGGGTATATGTGTATATACGCGCGTACATAAATTTTAAATTGACTAACACCAACCCCTAGACCGCGGACACCAAATTTGGTGTATTTGGTCTTAGAGTTGGTGCTACACACAGTTGATTAAGTGTATGTGATATGTGTGCACACATAATTGTAAATTAGTCAACAACAGTTACCGCCCTGGGCGCCAGACTTGGTGCACTTGGTTTAAGGTTGTTATACAAGGCTAATAATACATGAACAACTACGCGGTTGTGTGCCATATTGGGAAGTTATTGTGGTCTGGTGGCGTATCAGGCTGCACGCGGGCTCTATTTGTTGTAATTAAATCTCGTTTTAGGGGTTTGGCGAGAAAAAAAATTTAATTACTCCTAAAATAGAGCCTGTGGGGGGAAAGGGGGGTTTGCCGCAAAAAATTTTTTTGCGGTAGGGGTGTGTGTGTGTGCGTGCGTGCGCCTATATTTACTTCCGTGTACATGTGTACACGTGTGCGCGCGTTCTCGCATATTTTCTGATGTGCATACGTTTGTATATGATGTATACATGCGTGTGTGCGCGTTCTCGCATATTTTCTGATGTGCATACGTTTGTATATGATGTATACATGCGTGTGCGCGTACTCGCATATTTTCTGATGTGCATACGTTTGTATATGATGTATACATGCGTGTGCGCGTACTCGCATATTTTCTGATGTGTATACGTTTGTGTATGTGTTTGTGTATGTGTCATGTATGATGCATACGTGTGTGTGTGCGTACTCGCATATTTTCTGATGTGCGTTAGTGTGTTTTTTTTATTTAAAATTTTTTTTATTTTTTTGNTTTTTTTTCAATTTTTTGTCAAAAAATTTTTATTGGATTTTTAAAAATGACATTTTTTTAGTTGGAAAATTCGGAGGTATTTTGGAAAAAGTGCAAAGTGGGTTTGTAAAGATAGGGGTTCTATTGGACAAAATTTTATTTGTTAGTCCTTTTAGTGCCCCAGGGGGGTCAAAAGTGGTAAAAAAACCTTAGTAAAATTACTCCCTAGTGAAAATATGCCCCTCTAACATGGAACGTTTGTCCTCTGTTTGTTAATATGCTCGCCATTAAGGCACCGTATGGACAGCAACAATTGAATCTCTCTTGCCCGCGCCGAGCGAAGCCTGCCGAGCGTTCGCGGTAAATGGGGCTCTGACGCCACACCGAGATAAAAAACCCCCATGCCTTTTGAAGTGCGGGGTAGCCGTAGTTATGAGGAGACCAGTCCCTACACCTTGCAACCAGAGGCCTTGGAAAGACCACGGAGTTGCGGGGGTGTGATCGATGACCCCGATCTCACAGAACCAGAGGTCTTGGAAATTACATTCCTAGGCAGTCTACAATTAAGGTGCTTGACGCTGGGAATGGGAAGTACGGTCCCAAGGATTGATTATTTCACGTGCTATGTACGATAAAGAAATAACCATGTCCTAGAAGCATAAATGTTTATTTCCACCTTGCATGAATTAAGTATTTACTCTGGCATTGATAAATCAGCAGTAAAGAATATTCGTAGGGAAAATAGATGTATGCACGATATACATAGTATGTCCTAGAGCATTAATATAATGTACCCTATAATATTCATGGGGCTAGTAGATGTATGCACGATATACATAGTATGTCCTAGAGCATTAATATAATGTACCCTATAATATTCATGGGGCTAGTAGATGTATGCACGATATACATAGTATGTCCTAGAGCATTAATATAATGTACCCTATAATATTCATGGGGCTAGTAGATGTATGCACGATATACATAGTATGTCCTAGAGCATTAATATAATGTACCCTATAATATTTCTTGGACTAGTAATTGCATGTACTAGGACAAAAAATAGTTTAGTAAAAATACTAGTTTTGGGGACTAGAGAGGGGGGGCCCGAGTCTCCTTTTTTGATGTCCTGAGGAGCGAGCTCCATCTCCGGGTTACAAAACCGGTGCTTTAGGTAATTAAGCTATGCGGGACTATCAGTTAATAAGTTTATTTTCTAGTTTTGCTGTCAGTGGTAGCAGGATTAGTAGTGTGGTGAAGTAGGTGGTGGTCGCCAGTTGCCCGATAAGGATGAATGGGTTTTCTACTGGCTGTCCTCCGATTCATGTTAAAATAATGATATTAATTACTAGGGTCCAGAGGATGACCTGGGTAAGTGGTCGGAAGTGGCTGCTTTGTTGTTTGGCTGTGTGTAGTGTTGGGATAATTAGTAGAATAAGGATAGAGAATGCTAGGGCTAAGACGCCTCCCAGTTTATTCGGGATGGACCGGAGGATTGCGTAGGCAAAAAGGAAGTACCACTCGGGTTTAATGTGAGGTGGGGTGACTAGTGGGTTGGCTGGGGTAAAGTTTTCTGGGTCGCTTAGTATTGTTGGGGTGAAAAGGGTTAGTAGTAGCATCGATGAGATTAAAATTGTAATCCCTAGCAGGTCTTTGTGCGTGTGGTATGGATGGAATGGTACTTTGTCTGTGCTTGAGTTGAGTCCTGTTGGGTTGGAGGATCCTGTTTCGTGAAGGAAAAGTAAGTGGAGTAAGATGGTTGCGGTTATGATGAATGGCAGAATGAAGTGGAATGTAAAAAATCGTGTAAGTGAGGCATTATCGATGGCGAAGCCGCCTCAAACTCACTGTACTAATGTATTTCCGATATATGGCATGGCCGAAAGAAGGTTAGTGATTACTGTAGCGCCTCAGAATGATATTTGGCCCCATGGTAGAACATAGCCTAGGAAGGCGGTGGCTATTAGTAGTAATAGCAAGATTGTGCCTGTGTATCAGGTTTTTTTTATTAGGTACGACCCGTAGTACACACCTCGGGCGATGTGAAGGTAGATGCACACGAAAAATACGGATGCGCCATTGGCATGTGCATTTCGAATAAGTCAACCGTACTGTACATCTCGGGTTGTGTGGGAAACTGAGTGGAACGCAGCTGAGATATCTGCTGTGTAGTGTATTGCTAGAAAAACTCCTGTAATAATTTGAATTGCAAGGCAGGTGCCAAGGAGTGAGCCAAAGTTTCATCAAGAATTGATGTTGCTTGGTGTTGGTAGGTCGATTAGTGAATTATTAATAATTTTGATAATTGGGTGGGATTTACGGGCTGTCATTGGTTTTTATAGTTAAATTATAGCAGCGGTTTTTCGTACCGAAGGTCCTAGGTGAACGTTATTCTAGGTAAAAATAATGAGTTATGCTATTTTGTTGTTTTTGTTTTTGGTGCTTTTAGGTGGCGTGGGTCTGGCTTCTAACCCAGCCCCGCATTTTGGAATTGTTGGTTTGGTAATTAGTGCCGGGGCTGGGTGTGGGGTAGTGATTAGTTTTGGGGGTTCGTTCGTAGGATTAATCTTGCTTTTAATTTATCTGGGGGGGATGTTGGTTGTTTTTGCTTATTCTGTTGCTGCTGCAGCTGATTCTTATCCTGAGAGTTGACTAGACCCTACTATTTTTATGGTGTTTATGATGTATGTTTGTGGTTTAGTGCTAATGTTGGTTTGAATTGCAGTCTCAGAGATTCTCTGGTGCCGGGTACCAGCCATGCCAGTGGCAGGGCTGGTTTTATCTTGTAGTGATGTTAGTGGTATTGTTAAGATATTTACTGTGGAGGGTGGGGGTTTGTTGTTAGTGTGCGGGTTTAGTTTGTTTTTGGCTTTAATTGTTGTTTTGGAGCTAGTGCGTGGGTCTATGCGGGGTGGCTTGTGTACCACACCATAAGGACTAACAGGGAGGATGTCATTAAGAATGTTAGTAGGTGTGTCTTAATGTTCCCGGTTAAAGAAGTTGAGAGTTTCTTTGTTGTGATGAGATTTAGGTATTTTGTGGTGTGGGGCATGGATGATTTGAGTCAGATTTGGTCTATTAGTTGAAGTGATAGGAGGGCAGCTGTAAAATTTTGGTGTGGCAGAGCCCGGTGAAGGATCCGATTGTAGAACCCCAGTTCAACTAGGGTTGTGTGTGGTTTTGTTGTGGTTGTAAGTTTTATGGAGTAGTGGGCTATTAGGTCTAGTGCACAAATTAGGCCCAGGATGGTTAGTAATAATGCTGATAGTTTTATTAATGGTGGTATTGTCATATGGTGTGGTTTAGTTGGGAGTACAATGGTTGTTACGACAAGTCCTGTGGCAATACTTCCAAGGGCTAGACGAATGATGGGTCGTGTTTGATTGGGGTCACTTTCAGTCAGATGGGTGGCTGGCTGGTGTCGTGGTGTAGCTAGTTGGGTGAAATAGGTTATGCGTAGGCTGTAGGCTGCTGTTAGGGCTGTTGCTAGAATGGTTAGGTAAAGTACTCATGTGTTTAGTGCTGAGGTGCACATTGTTTCGATGATAGTGTCTTTAGTGTAAAATCCTGCAAGGAATGGTGTTCCAGCCAAGGCTAGGTTGCCCAGAGTTATGCAGGAGGTAGTAATTGGTATAGACTTTTGTAATCCGCCCATTTTGCGGATGTCTTGCTCGTTGTTTGTTGCGTGAATAATAGACCCGGAGCATAAGAATAGTATAGCTTTGAAGAATGCGTGTGTTAAGATGTGTAAAAATGTAAGCTCTGGTTGGCCCAAGCCAAGGCTTATTATTATGAGGCCTAGTTGGCTTGAAGTTGAGAAGGCAATGATTTTTTTAATGTCATTTTGAGTTAGTGCGCACATGGAGGCTAGTGTTGTGGTTACGCCACCTAAGAAGAGACACACTGTTTTTGCCATGGTGGAGGGCTCTAAGAGTGGGTAAAATCGAATTAGTAGGAAAATTCCGGCGACTACTATGGTGCTGGAGTGCAATAGCGCGGATACGGGTGTTGGGCCTTCTATGGCTGCGGGCAGTCAGGGGTGAAGGCCCACTTGGGCTGATTTTCCCGCGGCTGCCAGAATTAGGCCTATTAGTAGTATGGCTATTATTTGTGGGTGTAATAAAATTTGTTGTATGTTGAGGGTATTAAGTTCTATTGCTAGTCAGGCCATGACCATAATAAAGCCTATATCGCCAATCCGGTTATAAATTACTGCCTGAAGGGCTGCTGAGCTTGCATCGGCTCGTGCACCCCACCAATTAATAAGTAAAAATGATATAATGCCTACGCCTTCTCAGCCAACAAATAGTTGGACTAGGTTACTGGAGGAGACCAAGATAATTATTGAGGTAATAAATAGGAGCAGGTATATAAAGAATGTGGTTTTATGTGGGTCTGTTTCTATGTATGGTCGAGCAAATTCTAGGATAGATCATGTAATGTAGAGGCCAACGGGTAAAAATAATAGCAGGTAGATGTCTAAAACTATTTTGATCTCTAGGTCGAAGTCTAAGTTTGTCCATGTAACTGTAGATGTAACTGTTTCTGCGCCGATGTAGATAAAGATTGCTAGTGGAATTAGGCTTAATAGGGTGGCTAGTTTGACCATGGCTACAATTCCGTCTATGTGTCCCAGTTTACGTACAAATAGTGGTAGAATTAGGACTAAAAGGGTTAACAGTAACGTTGCATTGAGGAGTTGGTGGGCCATGTACTTTCACTTGGAGTTGCACCAAGAGTAGCCAACTCCTAAGGTTGGCGGGCAAAGCTGTGGTCCTTTGAAAGTAGAGGATGTCAGCGTGTCAAAGCTGTAGTACTAAGTTAGCAGATTAGTATGGTCATCTTCGGTGGATGAAAGACTGCTGCTTTATCTCTAGGGCCACGGCCCAGTATTTTATTAAACTACATCCACTAAAATATCAGGTTTGGGTGCAGGGTGAGGCTAATTAGTGGTAGTATGTGGAGTGCTATTAGTAGGTGTTCTCGTGTTGTGATGGGTTTTGTTGGAGTGTTTATTGTTGTTTTATTGCGCTGAAGTGTGATGAAGATGTAGAGGGAATATGTAGCTGTGATTAAGGTTGTAGGGGCTGTTAGGAAAATAGTTGTACTAGCTCAGTTGAATAACGATGAGATTACTATTAGTTCGCTAAGCAGGTTGATTGTTGGTGGTAGTGCTATGTTGGCTAAGCAGGCTGATAGTCATCATATTGCTATTAGGGGTAGTATAAGTTGTGAGCCACGAGTTAGTGTGAGTGTGCGGGTGTGTGTGCGTTCATAGTTAGTATTTGCCAGACAGAAAAGTATTGAGGAGGTAAGTCCGTGGGCAACTATTAGTACTATAGCCCCCCCGATGCTTCATGGGGTGTTAATTATGGTAGCCGAAATAACTAGGCCTATATGACTAACTGACGAGTAGGCAATGATAGCTTTTAGGTCCGTGTGGCGGAGACAGGTAAGGCATGCTATAACTATCCCCCAGAGCGCAAGCGCAATGAGGGGATAGTATATAGCCTGGGTTGTTGGGGTCAGGGTTGTTGTTAGGCGGATAATGCCATATCCGCCTAGTTTTAGAAGTACTGCGGCTAAAATTATTGAGCCTGCAATTGGTGCTTCTACGTGGGCTTTTGGTAGCCAGAGGTGTAATCCATATAGTGGTATTTTAACTAGGAGTGCTATTATGCATGCTAGTCATAGTATGGGGCTGTGTATGTGTGGTTGAAGTAGGGTTAAAATTAGTGTGGATGTGTGATGGTTAGTTGCATAAAGTTTTAAAATAGCAACTAGGAGTGGGATTGAGCCTACAAGTGTGTAAAATAGAAAGTAGGTTCCGGCAGTTAGGCGCTCAGCTTGACCCCCCCATCGTGTAATGAGAATAAGGGTTGGTAGGAGTGTGGCTTCAAATATGATGTAGAATATTATTAAGTCGGCTATAAGAAAGGTTAGAATTAGGGTCAGTTGGAGCAGTGCGCAGGTGGAGAGGAGCATGCGTGTGCGGGGTGCTGGTTCGGTGGTCAAGGTGTGTTGACTTGCAATAATTATAAGTGGTAGAATTCATGAGGAAAGGGCTACAAGTGGGATAGAGATGGTGTCGGCAAGAAGGTGTTCGGCTACTATTTGTGGCGTAAGTTTTAACGGGTGGTACAGCCATGTCATGGTGAAGAGTGTTATTGTTATTGAGTTTAACGTAAATAGTAAAACTAAGAATTTTGTTGGGGTTAGCAGTGCTGTTGGAACTAATATCATGGTTATGCCCAGTAGTTTTAACATTTTAGCAGGCTAAGGTTTTTAATGTGGTCGGAGGCGTGTGCTCGTGTGGTGGCAGTTAATAGCGATAGGCCTGCGGAGGCCTCGCAGGCTGCGAGGGTTAAAAGTGTAATGGGGCAGGTGGATGTAGTGCTAAGGTTAGTGTCCTGGTGGGATATGACAGTAGCCAGGAAGGTAGCTAGCATTAAGCCTTCAAGGCAAAGTAATGCTGACACTAAGTGTTTTCGGTATAGGATTAGCCCTGCGGCACTAGTGAAAAATAAAATAGCTGTTGTTAGGTGAGTCGGAGACATGTAGGCGGCCCCGCGTTTGTGGGATTTACTAGGTCGAAACTAGTTGTCTTAGTTAGACTAGCTGCCATAGTCAGCCCACTCTAGTCCTCCGGACTGTCACTCATAAGCAAGACCTAGGATTAAGATAAGAATGAGCAGTACTATGAGTAGAAGGGCTGTTTGGGGTGAGGTGGAGTTGATTGCTCATGGGGTTGGAAGTAGGAGAGCAATTTCTAGGTCAAATAGTAAAAACAGGATTGCAATTAGAAAGAAGCGAAGTGAGAATGGCAGTCGGGCTGTGCCAAGGGGATCGAAGCCGCACTCGTAGGGGGATAATTTTTCTACATCTGATTTTGTTTGAGGCAGCCACAGGCTGATGATAATTAGGGCGGTTGGCAGTGTTGCTGAGGAAAGGATAAGTGAGGAAATTTTTATTACTGCCTTCTGCCAGTGGCAGAACTTGGTGGGTGGAAACCGCCTGTACACTTATACTAAGGTAGTAAGAGCCTCATCAGTAAATTGAAACGTAAAGGAAGAGTCACACCACATCGACGAAGTGTCAATATCAGGCTGCGGCCTCAAAGCCGAAGTGGTGGTTTGTTGTGAAATGAAAGAGTATTTGTCGCAGCAGGCAAACTGTTAAGAAAAGTGTGCCAATAATTACATGTAGGCCGTGGAATCCGGTTGCTACGAAAAAGGTTGATCCGTAGGTGGCGTCAGACATTGTGAATGGGGTTTCTGCGTATTCTATTGCTTGGAGGGCTGTAAAGTAAAGTCCGAGGGCCACAGTGAGTAGAAGCCCTTGTAGGGCTTCGGCCCGATGGCCGCTAAAGATTGCGTGGTGGGCTCATGTTACAGTTACCCCAGAGGCAAGGAGCACAGCTGTATTAAGTAGTGGGACTTCGAATGGGTCTAGTGCAGTAATGCCACTAGGGGGCCATTGGCCCCCTAGTTCCGGTGTAGGGGCGAGGCTTGAGTGGTAGAAGGCTCAAAAGAATCCGGCAAAAAACAACACCTCTGAGGTAATGAAAAGTACTATTCCGTAGCGCAGGCCTTTCTGTACTAGTGTTGTATGGTGCCCTTGAAATGTGCCTTCTCGGACGATATCCCGCCACCACTGGTATGCGGTAAAGATGGTGAGGATTGGGGCAAGGTAAAGTAGTGGTGTGGGGCCTTGGTGAAACCAAATGGTAAGGCTAGAGGTTAAAAGAAATGCTGCTATGGCGGCTGTAAGTGGTCATGGGCTTGGGTTTACTATGTGGTAGCTGTGTGTTTGGTGGGCCATTAAGTATTTTCTTGTAGATAAAGGCTTAAAAGTAATACGAAGACGTACGCTTGAATTATTGCGACTGCGACCTCTAAGAGTGTTAATAGGCATAGTAGGGTGTAGACTAGGGTTGTTATAGTGGTTGTCAGGCTGAGAAGTTTTAATGTTGTGAAGGCTACTAGCGTTATTAATAGGTGACCTGCAGTTAGGTTTGCGGTCAAACGAACCCCTAAGGCGATAGGACGAATGAAATTACTCACTGTTTCGATTAAAACTAGTGCAGGGGTTAGTGGAAGTGGGGTGCCAGTTGGTAGTATGTGGGCAATTGAAGTTGTGGGCTGGTTGCGTAGGCCTAGTAGTACTGTGCAAATTCATAGTGGGGCTGCTAGTGCTATGTTAAGTGATAGGTGTGTTGTGGGTGTAAAGGTGTACGGCATAAGTCCAAGCATGTTTAATGTTAAAAGTAGTCATAATACTGTTAACAGGGGAGCAGCCCATTTGTGTCCCCGGCTTGTTAGGGGTATTATAAGATGTTTGGTGAGGTGTTGGAATAACTGTATTTGTAGAACGGTTAGGCGGTTTTGGGTGAGGCGGTTGTGTTGTACACCTGTCAAAGGTACTATCACTATTGAAATAAGTAGCAACGAGATGCCAAGAAATTTTGGGGCTATGAATTGATTAAATAGGTCTAGTGTCATTTTCAGGGGTTTTGGTGTTTTGCTTGATGTTGATTATATTTAGAGGGTGGTTTTACGAGATAGGACTGAACTAGGGGGGCCATTGTTAGAAGTAGCGTTAGTCAGGTTAATAGCATGGTTATAAATCATGGGGTTGGGTTTAACTGTGGCACACTCTAAGGGGCGCAGTGCCCACTGGCTGACTTAAAAGGTCAGTGCTCTTAAAAATTAAGCTACTTAAAGATAGTCCGAGTATCATGGTTGATCAGGTAAAAAATGGCTCTAATGGTGTGGCCTCCACCATAATTGGCATAAAGCTGTGATTTGCCCCGCAAATTTCTGAGCATTGCCCATAAAACTGCCCGGGGAGAGATGCCATTAATATTGTTTGATTCAATCGTCCTGGGACTGCATCAATTTTAATGCCCATAGAGGGTAAGGCTCATGAGTGAATTACGTCTTCAGCCGTTACTAGGAGTCGTGCTGGCATGCAAGTTGGGACCACTATTGGACAGTCAACTGTTAATAGGCGTGGTTGGCCTGGCAGTAGGTCGGGTGTTTGTGTTATGTACGAGTCAAATGTTAAGTCCTCAAAGTCTGTATACTCATAGCTTCAATACCATTGGTGTCCTGTGGCTTTAACTGTAATATGCGGGTAGCTGATCTCATCTATTAGGTATAAGGTGCATAGTGATGGTATTGCTAATGAAACTAGTACGACTGCTGGTAAGGCGGTTCAGATTGATTCTAATATTTGGGCGTCTGTTGTGTTGGTATGATGTAGGGTGGGTGTTACTATCAGTAAAATAAGATAAAGAATAAAAATGCTAATTAGAACTACCACTATTATTGCGTGGTCGTGAAATATAATTAGTTCTTCCATAATGGGTGAGGTAGCGTCTTGGAAACTTAATTGGGCTGGGTCTGACACTGGGTTTCAAAGACACAGTCTTTTATTTAGCGCTGACAGTGCTATGTAATATATTTACTAGAAGCCCAGAGAGATAAGTACTAGTTGGTTTGTACTATTAATTTGAAGTTAAAAAGTGGTGGTTCAAGTCCGTCATCTCTTGTTATAAAAGACTAGCATAGGCTCATCGTGTGTGTGGGATGGGGGTGGGCAGCCGAAAAGTCATTCCATGTTTCAGTTAGAGTGTTTTGGTGTCAGTGGGGTACGCTGRGAAGCGAAAGCTTCTCAGACAATAAACAGTAGGATTATCGTGCCGGTCAGTGATATTAGTGACCCTACTGATGAAATAGTATTTCACAGTGTGTATGCATCTGGGTAGTCAGAGTATCGTCGAGGTATGCCGGCCAGGCCTAGAAAATGCTGTGGGAAAAATGTAATATTTACCCCTAGGAACATAATTGCGAAATGAACTTTGGTCCATATTGGGTGAAGGGTATAGCCGGTGAACAGTGGAAACCAGTGGGTGATCCCGGCCATAATTGCGAATACTGCTCCTATTGATAGGACATAATGGAAGTGAGCCACCACATAGTAAGTATCATGAAGAATAATATCTAATGATGAGTTGGCCAAAATAATGCCGGTCAGGCCGCCCACAGTAAAGAGGAAAATAAATCCGATAGCTCATAATATTGGGGCGTCTCATTTAATTATGCCGCCGTTTATAGTTGCAAGTCAGCTAAACACCTTTACACCTGTTGGTACAGCAATAATTATGGTAGCGGATGTAAAATATGCTCGTGTATCCACGTCCATGCCCACCGTAAACATGTGGTGCGCCCATACGATGAAGCCCAAGAAGCCAATTGAGAGCATGGCTCACACCATCCCCATGTAGCCGAATGGCTCTTTTTTGTTGGTATAATATGTGATTGTGTGTGAGATAATGCCAAACCCCGGTAAAATTAGGATATACACTTCTGGGTGTCCAAAAAATCAGAAAAGATGTTGAAATAGGATTGGGTCGCCACCCCCAGAGGGGTCAAAAAATGTTGTATTAAGGTTACGATCGGTTAAAAGCATGGTAATGCCGGCTGCCAAAACTGGAAGTGCCAGCAGCAAAAGTACTGCTGTAATTAGCACTGACCAGACGAACAGAGACATGTTGTATTGTGACATTGTTGGGGATTTTATATTAAAACAGGTCGTGATAAAATTAATAGCGCCCAAAATTGATGATACTCCGGCTAAATGAAGCGAGAAAATTACAAGGTCCACTGAAGCACCCGCGTGGGCCAAGTTTGAAGAAAGTGGCGGGTAAACGGTTCAACCGGTGCCGGCACCGCTTTCGACGCCGGATGAGGCCAACAGAAGCATTAGCGATGGGGGCAAGAGTCAAAAGCTTATGTTATTTATACGTGGAAAGGCTATATCGGGTGCGCCGACCATTAGCGGGACAAGTCAGTTCCCAAAGCCGCCGATTATAACTGGCATTACTATAAAAAAGATTATAATGAATGCATGGGCTGTTACAACAACGTTATAGGCCTGGTCGGTGCCCAAAAGAGACCCTGGTTGGGACAGCTCAGTGCGAATTAATAGGCTAAGGGCTGCACCCACGAGGCCGGATCAAGCACCAAACAAGAGGTAGAGGGTGCCGATATCCTTGTGGTTCGTCGAGAAGAATCAACGGGCAAACATAAGTAGGGCAGTGTAGCCTAGGTAAGGCGGCGAGTTGTAGCCTCGCAGACAGGAGCTACCTCACGCCCACAAGCAGCCCCGAGCAGCGAAGTGCAAATCCGCAAACGTACCCCTAAAGGGTGCCGGGGCTTCTCCCGTTTCTCTACCCTAAACAAACGGGAGAAGCTGAGTTAAAGCCCGCTGGATTGGGTGTTTAGTTGTTAATTAAGTGATTACGGGATCAAGGCCCGTTGACTCAGTGAGGCCTTAGCTTAAATTAAAGTGTCTGAGTTGCATTTAGATGATGTATATTAGAGTTTTACAGGTCTTCAAACAAGTACTAGTGAGGGTCACTTATTCAGACTTTGAAGGTCTGTGGTTTATATAGCCTAAGCACTTAGGTTGTTAAATAGATTAGTGGTGTTAGGGGTAGTATTATTGTTGAAAATATTAGGATGGGGGTGGTAATTATTTGGTGATTGAGCTTAAACCGTCATTTTTGTTCTGTGTTGGTGGTGCTTGGGGGCATAGATAGGGCTGCAAGATGTGCTAGTCGTAGGTAGAAAAAAAGGCTTAGTAGGCTTGACAGGGCGAGCACGGTACCAAATGGTGTGAGGCCTGTTATTGTCAGTTCTTTAATAATTAGTAGTTTTGGTATAAAGCCTGTTAGGGGTGGTAGTCCACCTAGGGATATGAGTGCAAGCAGTATTTGGGTTAAAAGTGGCGGCGTTGTTGATCAGGCTGTGCTAAGGTCTTTTAGGGTTTTTGTTGTGGTGGTAATTAGGGTGGTAAATAAAGCGGCTGTTAGTAAAAAATAGGTGATAAAGGTTATTGTTGCTAGTGATTTTTGGAGGCTAATGGCGACCAATATTCATCCCATGTGTGCGATTGAGGAGGAGGCCATGATTTTTCGAATTTGGGTCTGGTTTAGGCCAATTCAGGCGCCCATTGTAGTGGATGTTAGTCCTAGGAGGAGTATTATGTTGGTTGGTAGGTGGCTTTGTAGTATGTACATTAGTGTTAGGGGGGCGATTTTTTGTCAGGTTGTTAGTACAAGTGCTGTTGTTATTTGAGCCCCTTGAATAACCTCAATATACCAGAGGTGGGCTGGTGCTACTCCAAGTTTTAGAATTAGGGCGGCAGTAATAAGTGCTATTGGGACGGGGGAGTTTATGTTGGAGATATCTCAGTGGCCTGTGAATCAGGAGTTTATTGTGCTAGCAAATAGAATGGTCGCTGCGGAAAGGGCTTGGATTATGAAATATTTTGTAGTTGCTTCTGTGGCACGTGGGTGGTTTGGTTTTATGATTATTGGTAGGATGCCTAGGGTATTTAGTTCAAGTCCAAGCCAAGCGAGCAGTCAGTGGTAACTAAATATTGTGATGATTGTGCTGGTAGAGATAGTCGTAATTAGCAGTATTCATACTATTGGGTTAATTAGTAAAGGAGGGGTTTAAACCAACATTTTCGGGGTATGGGCCCGAAAGCTTTTTTAGCTGACTCTACTAGAAGATAATATAGTGCGGTAGTATGCAGGATTTTGGATTCTGTAGTTTGGGTTCGAGGCCCATTCTTTTAGGAAGTGAGGGCAGACCCCTATATCATACTCTATCAAAGTAGTCCTTATTGTGTTCGGGCACGCTTCCAGGTTAGTGGTGGGGAGCTGGCTGTTGTTGTTGGAATTATGATAAATCACAGGTATAAGGCCAAGGTGATTGGTAAGAAGTTTTTTCAAACTAAGTGTATTAGGTGATCATAACGGAATCGTGGGTATGAAGCTCGGGCTCAGAGGAATCCTAGTGTTAGGGTGACTGTAGAGAGGGCGAGTAGTAGTGAAAATGTTATCTCGGTGTGGCTAGGTGGAAAAAATAAGATGCATGACATTGTGTTTATTAGTAGAATATTTGCGTATTCTGCTAAGAAAAATAGTGCAAATGGGCCTGCTGAGTATTCTACGTTAAATCCAGAGACGAGCTCTGACTCTCCCTCTGTCAGGTCAAATGGGGATCGGTTTGTTTCGGCTAGAGTAGAGATATACCACATTATTAGTATGGGTCAGCTGTAAAAAATGAACCAGGTCTTTTCTTGTGCAATAAGTAGTATTTTTAAAGTGAATCCGCCAGCTGGGACGATTGAAATAATTAGAATGATGCCCATGGTTACCTCGTATGAGATTATTTGTGCTACTGCTCGAAGTGCCCCAAGTAGGGCGTATTTTGAGTTTGATGCTCAGCCTGATCAAAGGATTGTATATACAGCGAAGCTGGAGATTGAGAGGACTATAAGTAGGCCTAGGTTGATATTTATTAATGGGTTTGGTAGGGGAATTGGTGCCCAAATAAGAAGGGCTAGTAGTAGTGCGAGGGTTGGCATCATGATGAATAGTGTTGGTGAAGATATTGTTGGGCGTGACGGTTCTTTAATAAATAATTTGACCCCATCAGCAATAGGTTGTAGTAGTCCAACAGGGCCCACAATGTTTGGGCCTTTCCGTAGTTGTATGTAGCCAAGTCATTTGCGTTCGAGTAGTGTGAGGAATGCTACTGCTAATAATACTGGGATAATTAATAAGGCCGGGTTTAGGACATACTCCATGGTTAGCGGGAGAATGTGAGTCTCCGTTAGTCGATCTTAGGCCGATTGCATAAACCAGGCTCTGCCACGCCAACACCCTCATATTGGGGTTTGTCCTACTGGGCCCTTTAGTTGGTGCTTCAGTTTTACTATGTGTGCGTGCCTGGTGGCATTGGCACAAGCCTAGCTCCTTGGTCCTTTCGTACTGAAGGGGCTGGTGCATAGATAGAAACTGACCTGGATTACTCCGGTCTGAACTCAGATCACGTAGGACATTAATCGTTGAACAAACGAACCGATGGCAGCGGCTTCACCGCCTGGTTGTCCTGATCCAACATCGAGGTCGTAAGCTCCCCTTGTGATAAGGACTCTTTAGGGGAATAGCGCTGTTATCCCCGGGGTAACTTGGTTCGATGGTCAGTGTGACTGGGTCTGAGTTTTGTTTGGCTTGTCAGCCTGTGGTGGGGTTTTAGCCCGGTTCATGGAGGTTTCATTTTTCTCCATAGTTGCCCCAACTTAAAGCTAGTCGACTAAAAAATATTTTGGTAGTCGTAGTGGCTAAAGTTATTTATAGTGGGTTGCTTAAAGCTCCACGGGGTCTTTTCGTCTTATGTTTATATTTCAGCTTTTTGACTGAAAGATCAGGTTCATTAACTGGCTGTAGGAGACAGTTGGACCCTCATTAGGCCGTTCATACGGGTCCCTAGTTAGGGGACAAGTGATTACGCTACCTTCGCACGGTTAGGATACCGCGGCCGTTAAATATGGGCTCACTGGGCAGGCTAGACCTTAAATACTTGTTAGGCTTAAGGCGATGTTTTTGGTAAACAGGTGGGGTCCGATTAGCTGAATTCCTTTTACAGCTTTTTGTTTTTCTTGCAGGGCGACCCTGTGTTGGAGTAACAGTTTGTGTGGGGGGGGGTTTTTGAGTGGGTAATTTTCAGTAGTATATCTGTTCTGATGTAGGCGTGCGCATGGAGAATTAGTTTCTTATTACTAGTTTTAGCAGTGTCTCCTCTGTTTTGGTCAGAGTTAGCCCATGTTGTGTTAGGATGTGTTGGTTGTAGGTTGACATTTTATTTAATAAACTCTTTAACGTGGTTGTTATTGTTGGCTGTTTAAAGGCCTACTGGGTGAAAACGGTAATTAGTAAATCTCTATTTAAGGCTGTATTCTTTGCATTAGGGCTGTACCTCTAGTGCATGTCTTTTATCGGTACATTGTTATATGGGGTTGTGGTAGTAAAATAAAAGTTGAACTTAAATTCTTTTTGGGCAACCGGCTATCACTGAACTCGGTTGGCGTTTCACTTCTACCCAGAAGTCTCCTCACCCTTTTGCCACAGGGACGGGGTTGCCCGGTGTGGGCAGCTTTTGGGTAGCTCGTTCAGTTTCAGGTGGGCAGATTATATGGCGTAAGACCTGGGTTTACTAGCTAAACCATGATACAATAGGTACGAGTGGTAATCTCTGCTTTTTGGGGCTTAAATGAATTTAATATTTCACTTTTCCCTTGCGGTACTCTTAACTATTGCGCTTAGTGGCACGTTTCTGTCTCACGGTACTTTGTATTGGTAAATGTTTTAGTTTTTGGTTGGTAGAGGCATATTAGGCGTCGGTTTTTAGCTCTGTCGGGCCCTTTAGTGGGCTTTAGTCGGGTGTAAATCGACGGCTTTATGTATAAGCTACCGCCAGTGTCCAAGTGCACTTTCCAGTACACTTACCTTGTTACGACTTGCCTCATCTTGGTTACGTGTAAACTTTATTTAATTTGTTGGGTTTTTGAGGAGGGTGACGGGCGGTGTGTACGTGTTGCAGTGCGTGTTTCAATTTAACTTTCTTGTTAAATTTACTGCTAAATCCAGCTTCCAACACATTTTCATTTGGTTTGTGGTGATCTTTCGTAGAAAGTGTAGCCCATCTTTTGTTCCCCCCCATCAGCTACACCTTGACCTGATGTGCTAGTGGTTTGGCTGTTTAGCCCACGGTTGTTCTTTCAAAAGGTGGGCGAGGGTGACGGCGGTATATAGGCGGCTAGTGCTAGGGGGGGTGAGGTGGAGCGTGGGGTATCGATTATTAGACAGGCTCCTCTAGACAGGCTTGCAACACCGTCAAGTCCTTTGAGTTTTAAGTTTTGGCTCGTAATAATCTGGCGGGCAAGATGTGAAATTTTGCCTGGGTTAATGGCTGGGCATAGTAGGGTATCTAATCCTAGTTTGTACCCCAGCTTTCGTGAGTCAAGTAGATCTTTGGAGTGGTACTGGTTGGCTAGTTTTGTTGTGTTGGCATTTTACTGCTGTGTGTGTTTGTGGTACCGTTAAAAAGTGTATTCTCTGGTCACGCTTTACGCCGTTGGTGGTCTGCCGCGGGCCTTCCGTTTAACCGCGGTGGCTGGCACGGAGTTGACCGGCCCTGATAGTAGCTGTGGCTCAGTCGAGCATAGTAGTATTTGGCTCATTGCTTAATGTTGATCACTGCTGTGGTCCGTGGGGGTGTGGCATAGCTAGGTGTCATAGGCTAAAGTTTGTGCCTGATACCGGCTCCGGTCATAGCGATCTATGGGGTTGGGCATTTTCACTGGGCTGTGGAGACTTGCATGTGTAATGAGAGCTGCAGGCAGAGGTAAGTCTGGGACCATAACTTTGTGTTTCTGGAACGTGCGTCCATCTTGACAGCTTCAGGGTCAGGCTTTAAGTGTGTTAAGCTACAGTAAC